CGATGAATCAACAATTCGAAGTGCTTTTCTTGCGTATTCTTGATGAACCAGCGTTTATATATAGATGTAGGAGGATTTGTTTGGGAAGCAATGAGCCCCTTTGACATCTCTTCATCTGCAAAGAATTCTCGACGTGAAAACACAGAGACAGAGGGCTGATCTTTGAATAGGGAAAAGGATGGATCCGCAGGGTCCCAAATGAATTGGCTTGTTCGAAAAAAGTCTTGTTCTTTGGAAGATCTATCTCGTGTCTGGTACTGCATGGTTCCACTCTGCAAGAACTCCGAATCATTCTCTTGAAGCTCATCCTCTTTATGATAAATGATCCATTTGCCCCGAAATGACCCAGTCCAATAGGGAAATCCCAATTCAGTGGGCCTTTCGATACAATCAAATCGCCCTATTCTAGGAGCCCAAACTATGTGATTGAATAAATCCTTCTCTATCTGTTGCGGATCGAGGCCCCCTTCCCCTTCTTCAAACTCCGATTCGTATTTTTCATATAGAAATCTTTGATCAACGATAGAACAAGATCCATTTTGCATCATATCTAACTGATTCCTTGGTTCGGACCGAAGAAGTAATGTCACTCGATTATTATCAAACTGACTGCAATATTTTTCTGTCCGTGAGGATCCCGCCAGAGCCAGAGCGCCTTCTACTTCTAATAGTAAGAATAGTAATAGGCCATGAACTAGATCAGAATCGTTCTCAACGAATCCATAAGAAGTGATCCAATTTCTTTCATCGTGTCTGGATGAAGACCGAAGATCTTGAGCGACCGATCCGGCAGAACAACTCAAAAGATAAAGAAGTATCGTTAATTTCTTCATGCTCGTTCCAAGTTCGAAGTACCATTTGTACAAATAAGAATCCCCTCCCTTACATGATTTCTTCTTCATATAGATAGATATAGGATCTATGGGGCAATTACTTAGAAGTACATTTTGTGTAACAGCCCTTCCTATCTGATAGAAAAGGATCCCATGATCCTGAACCGATCTTATCTGGGATCGAAAATCCCAAGTTTTTCTATGAAGAGCTGATCTAATTGTATTAGTTTCTATAATGGATTTCTTCTGTGTAATACTAATTGATAGGGCCTCATTGATAAGTGCTACAAGATCTCGCGCATTGGAACCCATGGTTATGGACCCGAATCCGTTAGTATGGAACATCTTCTTTTCCAAGTGAAATCCTCTAGTATATGAAAGAATGAAAAAGTGCTTTCGTTGTTGTGGAAGAAGAAGTCTTCGTATCTTAATGCATGTATTGAATTTATTTGGAGCTATTAGAGCGGGATCCACTTTTTGGGGAATATGAGTCGAAGCAATAACAAGAATCTTTCCAGTGGAACATCTTTCACAATCCCTGGAGAGATAGTTCTCTAATAGACCGAGGGATAAGTAATTCGACTCATTCACATGCAGATCATGAATGTTTGGAATCCATATTATGCAAGGAGACATTGCTTTTGTTAATTCGAATTGAAGGGTGATATCAAATTGGTCTATTTTCGGCGTCATATACATAGTTAGCGCATTCGTCATAGTTAGCAGCTCCGTATCAATATCAAGAAGGTCATCATCACTATCATCAATATCGTCACTATCATCAATATCGATATCATCAATAAGATAACCTTTAGGCTTGTCATCCAGGAACTTGTTTGGAAATACCGTAATGAAAGGAACATAGGAGTTTGTCGCTAGGTATTTGACCAAACAGGATCGTCCAGTTCCTATAGAACCTATCACTAAAATACCTCTAGAAGGGGATAGGGCTAAGCGGAGCGAAAAGGGTTTTCCATGAGGAGATGGGGAATGAAAAATATTAGCCCCACACGAGGTTTGTGAATAAGTGATTGTATGATAATGAGCAAGGAATATCCGTCTTTCTGCTAAACAGGATCTATTGAACTCATAATTCATTAGATCCTTTTGATGAATGTCAACTAAGTATCGTAAGGAAATTGATCCCGGTTGTTCAATCATTTGATAACCAGAGTCATTCTTTGATAAATGATCACTATGAGTCAGACTCAATAGAATTTGATCAATCCTTTTTTCTGTCGTTAAGGTGGAGAACTGAACCAAGAATTCTCTTTCTTCATCATCAATCGAATCACTGTTCGCGACCCAGGATTCTATTTTCTCATCAATCCAATCACCGTTCACGTTTTTTCTTTTTCTTATCAATGAATAGATCTCTTTACTTGTACGACTTAGATGTCTCGTATTTATCGAAAAAATGATTCGATTGATGGGATTTGTACTTACAAGATCGATGAGATTGATCTTCCAATATTTCTTCTTAGAACGTATTGATTTGACCCCATAAGCGGGACCACCACCCAATAGCATGTTGCCACCAGAAGCAGAACCCCGTATTTCTTCCAGAGAATCTCCTAATTGTTCCAGAACAACTAGAAAGAGATTCTTTAACCAGAAAGGATTCAGTTCAGATGTAGGATACCTATCCAGAAGTTTTCGAAATTCCA